TTATCTAATCTTCAAATTATTATTGAAAATGCAAACATTCCAGTTATTGTAGATGCTGGAATTGGAGCTCCGAGTGAAGCTACAATGGCAATGGAAGTAGGAGCAGATGGTATCTTGCTGAACACGGCCATAGCTCAAGCAAGAAATCCAGAACAAATGGCTTTAGCAATGAAATTGGGCGTCCAATCAGGACGATTAGGTTATTTAGCTGGTCGAATGGAAAAAAAATATTACGCGACTCCTAGTTCCCCCATAAGCCAGATTAGTCAAATACAGTAACTTACAAAACTGTTTAATTCATTAAATATTATTCTATAGGTATATATTATAGAATAATATTTAGTATTATAATGACATAGGAAAATCTTTTATTTAAGATTAATGTTTTTTGTCTTAAATTGTAAATTTTTCAAAATTCTATTATGATTTTTCAGTAACTTTGGTCTCTTCTTTTTTAATTATGCCTTCTTGTTTTTCATTTTTTTGAATTTTACTAAAATCTACATTACTATAATCAAACTCAACTGAAATCTCTGATGTATAAATATCCTCAAATATTGGCGAGTATATTGGTCTATTTCCGTAAATATTTGGTTTCATTTTTTGTGTCACGTTTATTTCTGTACCTTGGTGTATAATGTTACTTAGACAACCTTCGGCTAACTTATCTTCTAAGAATTTTGTAATTGATCGGCGTAACGGTCGAGCCCCATAAACTGGGTCATATCCTTCTTCTGTAAGGAAAAATCGTACAGCATTATCAATATTTAAAATAGCACCTTGTTCTTTTAATCGTTTACTTAGTTGATTTAACATTAATCCACAAATTTCCCAAATGTCATGTTTTGATAAATGATTAAAAACAATAATATCGTCTATCCTGTTTAAAAACTCTGGACGGAAGAATTTTTTTAATTCTTCTTGAACTAACCCAGTTATTTTAACAAATTTTTCTTCATCTGCTGGGGTTACTTCTCTTTTAACAGGTGGTTTTAGGGAAAAAGTGCCATCTGAATTCACCAATAAGTCAATCTTTTTACTTTCTCTTTCTATATCTGTATCAAATCTGCGGCCAAATCCAATTTTTTCTTTTGAAAGGATTGGAGATTCCTTTTCAATAACTCGAGAACCTAAGTTAGTTGTCATTACAATAATACAATTTTTAAAACTAACATGTTTACCACTTGAGTCTGTTAAATGGCCGTCATCTAATATTTGTAAGAACAAATTAAAAACATCTGGATGTGCTTTTTCAACTTCATCAAATAAAACAATAGAATATGGTTTTTGTCTTACTGCCTCAGTTAATTGTCCACCATCTTGGAAACCTACATAACCTGGAGGTGAACCAATTAGTTTTGCAACCGTATGTCGTTCCATAAATTCAGACATATCGAACCGAATAAGATTTTTTTCATCATCAAACATATATTCGGCTAAAGCTTTTGTTAACTCAGTTTTTCCAACACCGGTTGGACCAGCAAAAATAAAACTTGCAATAGGACGTTTTGGATCTTGAATACCAACTCGTGCTCTACGGACTGCTTTTGAAACAGCAGTAATAGCATGATGTTGACCAATAAGTCGTTCATGAAGAATATTTTCCATTAACTTTAAACGTTCATTTTCTGACTGATTAATCTTCGTTACAGGAATACCAGTCCACGCAGAAATAACTTTACAAATGTCTGATTCAGTAACTTGATCAAAACGAGGTCCATCTGGATCTGCATACTTTGCATATCTTTCTTTACTAGTCAACGCAAATCGCATTATTCGTAAATGGGTACGAACTTCGACCTCATGTTCAACTAACAATTTTGCAGTCGCAAAATCATTTTGATAAACCGCTTCATTCTTCTCTTGGATAGTTTCATGTAATTCGACAAGTAACTTTTGTAAACCGCTAGGTAATGAGTTATTTCTTAGTCGAACACGTGAACCTGCTTCATCAATAACGTCGATAGCTTTATCAGGTAAATTACGGTCGGCAATAAATCTGCTTGAAAGTTTTGCAGCTTCTACAAGAGCTTCATCTTTATAAGTTAAAGCATGATGACGTTGAAATTCGGGTTTTAAACCTTTTAAAATGTCAATTGTTGTTTCTACAGATGGTTCTTCTACAAGAATTGAATGAAATCTTCTTTCTAATGCCGGATCTTTCTCAATATATCGACGATATTCATCCAAAGTAGTAGCACCAATAACCCGCAAGCTTCCACGAGCTAAAGATGGTTTTAAAAGGTTTGCAGCGTCAACGGCACCTTCGGCTGCACCTGCTCCTACTAACGTATGAATTTCATCAATTACTAAAATCGTTTTTCCATGTTGATTAACTTCATCAATAATATGTTTCATCCGTTCTTCGAATTCCCCTCGATATTTTGTCCCAGCTAAAACTGAACCAAGATCAAGCGCTCTTACAACATGGTCGTATAAAAACTCGGGGCAATCCATACCTTGCATTAATATTGCAAGTCCTTCAGCACAAGCAGTTTTACCAACCCCTGCTTCTCCAACTAAAACCGGATTATTTTTTCTACGACGGCCTAAGACTTTAACTAAAGAATTTATTTCTTCATCTCGACCAATAACAGGATCTATACGCTGATCTTTAACCTCTTGTGTAATGTTTTCTGTATATTGATCTAAAGTAGGAGTTTTTAATCCAGATTTCTCACGAGCAATCGCCCATTTTTCTTGATCAGTTAATGGAGGTTTTAAAATATCTTCTTGCTGTTCTTCAATATAAGTTAAGATTAAATGTCGTAATTTAGGTATGTTTACTCTTAATTTATCTAAAGTTCGCATCGCAATTCCATCTGCTTCGTTTATTAAAGATAATAAAACGTGTTCTGTTCCAACATAATTTACACCAAGGTCTTGCCCTTCGTGAATCGACATTTCTAATACACGTTTTGCACGGGGGGTAAATGGTATCTCAGAGGCAACAAATCCAGTCCCACGACCAATATATTTTTCAATTTCTTTTCGCGTTTTCTTTAACGTTACATTTAGTTGTGCTAATGCACGTCCTCCTATACCATGTCGTTGTCCAATTACACCTAGTAATAATTGTTCTGTTCCTACAAAATTATGACCCATGCGTCGAGCTTCTTCTTGCGCTAGCATAATTACTTTAATAGCACCTTCAGTAAACTTTTCAAACATTTTGTGTCTCCTTGCTCATTTTTATTTAATAAAAATGATATTTCATATAAATACTAATTTCTATTCACAATAAAATTGATAATAACTTTCTATAAAAAATTATAACTTACTTAACTTATTTTTTCTATGCTTGCATAATAAATTAATTTTAATTATAATCGCTAGTAGAATAAAAAACAATCATATTTTTGGCGGTATGGCCAAGTGGTAAGGCAGTGGATTGCAAATCCTCGATCCCCAGTTCGAATCTGGGTGCCGCCTTAAAATATAATTCACTAACATTGCTATTTTATAGACGTATAAAATATACTGCAGCTATATATCTAATTAGGGGACGTGGTGGAATTGGTAGACACGACGGACTTAAAATCCGTTGCCTAGTGATAGTGCGTGCGGGTTCAAGTCCCGCCGTCCCCATTTAAAGAATAAGACATTTTAATTAAAAAAATTTTATCAAGCCGACTATTTAATAAATAATTAATTAGATAAATGCGTAGATTGCATTTATCTAATTAATTATTTATTACGATAAACAAATTCTATACAATACGCCAGGTGGTAAATCAGATTTTACTAATAAATCAAAAATATTTACAGATGAATCATAATAAATTTCTAATATTCGTTTATGAATTCTAATTTCAAAATGTTCTCGTGAATCCTTATTAACATGAGGAGAACGTAATACACAATAAATTCGTTTATCAGTAGGTAATGAAACTACTCCAACATTATCGACATGGTTATTTTGTGTAATCTCCATTATCTTCTGACACGATGTATTTAAAAGCTCATGATTAAATGATTCTAATCGTACACGAATTTTTTCATTCGGTTTTATTTCCATAACTTTTTCTAATTATTTAATAATTTTGGAAACAACACCAGCTCCAATTGTTCGTCCGCCTTCACGAATCGCAAAACGCATACCTTCTTCAAGTGCAACTGGGTAAATTAATTCAGCTGTCATTTTAATACGATCGCCTGGCATTACCATTTCTACAACTGAACCATCATCCGCAGTAAATTGTTCAATTGAGCCTGTTACATCAGTTGTTCTTACGTAAAATTGTGGACGATAACCTGTAAAGAATGGTGTATGACGTCCTCCTTCTTCTTTAGTTAATACGTACACTTCAGATTCAAAGTTCGTATGCGGTTTAACTGTACCTGGTTTTGCTAATACCATACCACGTTCAATATTTTCTCGTGTAACACCACGTAATAGAATACCAACATTATCACCTGCAAATCCTTCATCTAATGTTTTTTGGAACATTTCGATACCAGTAATAGTTGTTGTTTGAGTTACACCAACACCAACAATCTCAACGTTATCACCAACCTTAACAATCCCTCTGTCAATTCTTCCTGTTGCTACTGTACCTCGGCCAGTAATTGAAAATACATCTTCAATTGCCATTAAGAATGTTTTTTCAATATCACGTTCTGGAGTTGGAATATATGAATCAACAGCATCCATTAAAGCATAAATTTTGTCAACCCATGGATTATCACCACGTCGAATCGCTGGATTAGAAGAGATTGCTTCAATTGCTTGTAGAGCTGAACCAGGACAAATTGGAATATCGTCTCCTGGGAAATCATAAGTAGATAATAATTCTCTTACTTCCAATTCTACTAATTCTAATAACTCATCATCATCTACTTGATCTTGCTTGTTTAAAAAGACAACAATATGTGGAACCCCAACTTGTCTTGCTAATAAGATATGCTCTCTAGTTTGGGGCATCGGACCGTCTGCAGCTGATACAACTAATATCGCTCCATCCATTTGCGCTGCTCCAGTAATCATATTTTTTACATAATCGGCATGACCTGGACAGTCTACGTGAGCATAATGACGATCTTTAGTTTGATATTCAACGTGTGCAGTATTAATTGTAATACCACGAGCACGTTCTTCAGGTGCCCCATCGATATCAGCATAAGCTTTTGCTACCGCGCCACCGTCTAATGCTAATGTTGCAGTAATTGCTGCTGTTAAAGTTGTTTTACCATGATCAACATGACCAATAGTACCAATATTAACATGCGGTTTTAGACGTTCAAATTTTTCACGTGCCATTTCAAAAAATTCCTTTGAAGTTTAATGTTTATAATAAAAGTCTTTTTGCTTTTAGCGAAATTAAATATAATAGTTATTGAGGAACTATTAATAACGGAAATGCGCAAATGCTTTATTAGCATCGGCCATTTTATGAGTTTCTTCTTTTTTCTTTATAGTATTACCTATATCGTTTGCAGTGTCAATAATTTCACTTGCTAGTTTAATTGACATTGTTCTTCCCACACGTTTTCTTGAGTATTGAATAATCCAGCGTAAAGCTAAGTTAGTTGCTCGAAAGCTACTCACCTCAATTGGAACTTGATAAGTTGAACCTCCAATTCGTCGAGCTTTTACTTCTACTACTGGACTAGCGTTTCTAATCGCTTTTTCGAAAATTACTAATGGATCTTCATTTGTTTTCGATTTTATTATGTCGAAAGCCCCATTTACAATATTTTGGGCTAAATTTTTTTTACCTGCCTTTAAAATCCTTGTTACTAATAAACTAACTAAGTAACTATTATATGTAGGATCTGCTTTGGGAAATCGTTTTTTTGAAATATTTCGACGTGACATACTAATAATTATTTTTTAATAAATAGGTTTTAGTAAATACTAATTTAAAAATTCAAAATTAGTATTTACTTTTTAGGTTTTTTAACTCCGTATTTTGATCGTCTTTGTGTTCGATTTTTAACACCTCCACTATCTAATGCACCTCTAACAATATGGTATCGAACACCAGGTAAATCTTTTACTCGGCCACCTCGAATTAAAACTACTGAATGTTCTTGTAAATTATGGCCTTCACCTGGAATATATGCTGTTACTTCAAATCCAGATGTTAATCGAACACGAGCAACTTTACGAATTGCTGAATTTGGTTTTTTAGGGGTTGTCGTATATACACGTGTACACACCCCGCGTCGTTGTGGGCAATTGACTAAAGCAGGTGATTTTGTTTTTTTATTAATTTGTATTCGTCTTAAACGAACTAATTGCTGAATAGTTGGCATTTATTTTAAAAAGTAATTAAGTAAATTTAGATTATTTTAATTGTTTTTTGTTTGTAATCCATATTTTTTCATAAATCTTTCTACACGTCCTTCACTATCTACAAGTGTTTGGGAATTAGTATAGAAAGGGTGATTCCCTAACCAAACGTCAAGTTGTAACTGGGGTTTGGTTGAACCAATCGAACAAAGAGTTTTTCCCTCACAAAGAACAGGAGCATTTGAAAACCAAGTCGGATGAATTTCAGGTTTTGGCATATTTTTAAATTCTTTAACGTTTTGAGTATTGTGATGCTTTTCTTGCTTTTCTTAAACCATATTTTTTACGTTCTTTAATACGTGCATCACGGCTTAAAAAACCAAATGGTTTTAAAATTAAACGATTTTCATTTTCCATTTTACAGATTAAACGTGCAACTCCTAATTTAATTGCATCAGTTTGACCTGTTAAGCCACCACCTTTTACAAGGGTTACAATATCAAATTGATTTTTTAAATTTAACTTCTCTAACGGTGACCAAATAGCATTCAAATAATTTGTATTATATTGCAAATATTTCTCCCCAGACACTTTGTTAATAGTCACTTTTCCATCTCCTGGAACAAGAAAAACTCGTGCAACAGCACGTTTTCTTTTTCCAAGTCCAATTTTATCTTTTTGAAAAACCGTATTCATAAATTTTTTTAGTGTGTTAATTAAAGTACTGTTAATAATTTTGGATCTTGTGCGCCATGTGGATGTTGGTCACCTTGATAAACTTTTAACCGTTTTACTAAATGTTTTTTTGGAAATCCATTTGGTAACATATTAAAAACACAGTTTTCAATAATTCGTTTTGGTATTATATCTACTAATCTTTTTAACGATGTACCAGGACGTCCTGGTTGATAAACATGGAATCGTTCTAATTCTCGATCAAGTTTTAAATGTTCGCTATTGATTAATATTACATAATCACCAATATCGACTGATGGATGATAAACCGACTTAGATTTACCTGTTAATAATGGTATAATGGTTGATGATAATCGTCCTAATTGTTTATCTTTACAATCAATAAGATACCATTTTCTTTTATTATAATTTGTAGCTGGAATAAATGTTTTATTCATAAAATTAAAATTAAACTAAATAATTATTTTAAAACTATTCCTAATTTATTTTTAAGAGTAGCAAAAACTTCGTCGGCCGATTTTCGACCGAAGTTTTTTAATTCTAAAAGCTTTTCTGGAGAATATTCTAATAAATCTCCAATTGTATTAATTTGAGCTCTTTTTAGACAATTATAAGGGCGTACAGATAATTGTAATTCTTCAATAGCAATATGCGTATAAGGATCTATTGGTTTTACATGATTTTTTTCTTTTATCGTTTCCTTTTCTTTTTTAATTTTATGTTCACTAATAGACTTAAATAAGTCGATAATTAAATTAGATCCAGAAAAAATCGCCTGTTCAGGTGAAATACTTCCATTGGTCCAAACATCAATGAATAAACGTTCTTTTATATTATTTGAATTGTCATAAACATTTTCAACTTTAAAGTCTACTTTTTGTACAGGCATAAAAATTGCATCAGTCTCTATAAAGTCTTCAAATTTATCAGAAAAAAGTTCATTAGCTAATCGATATTTTGTTCCGGATTCAATTTTAAATTCTATTTCTAATATATGTGAACTTGAAATTGTTGCAATATAATGATTAGGATTAATAATTTCTATTTCTGGAGGCAATTGAATTGAACTAGCTGTAATAACTGCTGGTCCATGCAATCTTAAGCGTCCAAATTGTCTAGTAAAAGTATCTGATTTTAAAATAATTCCTTTTAAATTTAGTAAAATCTCAAGAATATCTTCACGAACACCTGGAATTAATGAAAACTCATCTTTTATACCAGCAATTCGAACACCTGTAATAGCCGTTCCTTGTAAGTCTCCTAATAAAACTCGTCTTAATAAATTCCCAATTGTTATTCCTTGACCAGAACTAAGTGAATCGATTAAAAATTGACTGTACATTGGCCCTGATTCAATTTTTTCCGATTTTAAACATTCCATTAATAAATTAGAACTATTAATAAAATTTTTTGTCGAATTCATAATTTATTTCTTTTATAAATAAATAGACTTATACACGTCGACGTTTTCTTGGTCGGCAACCATTATGTGGTATTGGAGTTATATCTTGTATAGAAAGAATTTCTAGACCTGCACCTTCGATTGAACGAATAGCAGTTTCACGTCCTGAACCTTGACCTTTTACTAAAATTTCAACAGTTTTTATACCTGTACTCAATGCTTCTAAAGCAGCTTTTTCTGCTGCGGTTTGGGCAGCAAAAGGAGTTCCTTTACGAGCACCTTTAAATCCTGAACTACCAGAAGACGCCCAAGAGATTGTATCGCCTCCTATATTTGTTATTGTTACAATAGTATTATTAAAAGTTGATTGGATATGAACAACACCTGTCCCAATATTACTTCTATTTTTTTTTACTGCCTGTTTTCGAATTTTTTGTGCCATAGTAAATTAATGTTTTTAATTAGTGTAACTACTGTCAACAAAAGAATATTATTTTTTCCTACCAGTGACAGTTTTTTTCGCTCCTCGACGTGAACGAGCATTTGTTCGTGTTCTTTGTCCTCGAACAGGTAAACTATTTCTATGTCGTTTTCCTCGGTGACAATTTATTTCATTTAATCGTTTTATATTTAATCCATTAAAACGACGTAAATCCCCTTCCAGTGCTAATTCGAAATTCTCTAAGATGTTACGCAATACTACTGATTGTTCTGTAGTGATATCATCAGTTCTCGTTTCTGGATTAATCTCTGCTAATTGGACAATTTTTTTTGCCGATGTAAGACCAATCCCATGAATATACGTAAGTGCATATTCAATTCGTTTATTTTTTGGCAAATCGATACCTAGTAATCTTACCACTTACTTAACTCCTTTTAAATATTAACCTTGTCTCTGTTTATGTTTTGGATTTTGACAAATTACCATAATTTTTCCATGTCTTTTAATTACTCGACATTTATCACACATTTTTTTAACTGAAGGACGGACTTTCATTATAACTTTATAAATATTAAATTAATAAATAAATTTTTTACTTGATTTAATCAAATCTTTCATTATAAATATTAGAAAGAATGATACTTTTCATTTCACGTGAGATATCTAGAACAACCCCTACTAAAATTAATAATGATGTAGTCCCGAGACCATTGAAACTCGAAAGATTTAAAATTCCTTCAACAATATTTGGAAGAGTTGCTAATATTGCTAGGATTATGGCTCCAAAAAATGTTACTCGTTTCATAACTTGTTTTAAGTAAAATGTTGTTGCTAAACCAGGTCTTATACCTGGTATGCTCACAGCCATTTTTTGCAATTCTTGAGAAATATCTTTAGGGTTTAATACAATAGTTGAATAAAATGAACTAAAGATTAAAATTAATATAAAGTAGCTAGTCCAATAAATAATTTTTGATGATTTTAAAAAAATAGGAATAGTTAATAACGGGAATACTCCTAAATTAGTAATGTAATTTGGTAAGACTAAAATAGCAGTTGTTAAGATTATAGGCATAACCCCTGCTTGATTAAAACGTAAAGGAATATAATTATTTGATTTAACCTTATACACTAAGGACTGGGTTTGACCAAGCTGTTTTGAGGAAATTAAAGGTACAATTCGGGCACTTTCTTGTAACGTAATAATCCCAGATATTGCAATAAAAAATAAGAATGCTATCCCAAGCCCAGATACAAAGGTCAAATTTCCAGTATTTTCAGTTATTAATTTCTTACCTAAATTTGGTAAACTTGAAATTATATTTGTATAAATTAATAACGATGCGCCATTACCTAAGCCATATTCTGTGATTAATTCACTTAACCATAAAACTATCATTGCACCTGTAGCCAACCAAAGAATTATTTCAAAGGCTAATAATGGAGTCCAATCAAATAAAGCACGTTTTAAATAAAAAGCAATACTTGAACTTTGAATTAAAGCCCATCCAAATGTAATTAAACGTGTTAATCTTGTAATTGCCCTTCGACCTTCACCTCCTCCTTCTTTTTGTAATTTAGAAATACTTGGTATTAAACCAGTTATTAACTGAACCATAATAGAAGCATTTATATAAGGAAATATATTCAAAGTAAATAATCCAATTACAAACGTATCATTTCCTGAAAAAGTACCTACTAAATTTTTTGTAATTGGATGTTGTTGAATATAAAAGGCTAAGTGTCCATGATTAATACCAGGAATTGGAAGAAATGTTCCCATTCTAATAAATAGAAGTATTCCGACACTTAATAAAAGACGTTTTAATAAAATATCGTCTGTCTTTTTCATGTTAATTTTTATTAGTTTAAAATTAAATTCCTTTTTATTTATACGGGCTATTAGCTATTAATTTAAGTCACGTTTTTCTAAAACTTGTGCTTTAGTAGTTAAACTTTTTAATGCGACAATTGCTGTCCGTGCATTATTTAATAAATTATCTGAGCCTAATTGTTTTGCGATTACATTTTTAATCCCAGCAACTTCTAAAACCGTTCTAACTGCACCACCAGCAATAACCCCGGAACCTTCTATAGAAGGTCGCATAATAATTTTACAAGCCCCCTTGTCACCTACTACACCATGTGGAATACTTAATGATTTTGTAATTGGAATTTTTATTAAATTTTTTCTTCCATCTGTTTTTGCTTTTTTAAAAGCATTAACAACATCTTCCGCTTTTCCAACGCCCACACCAACTTGTCCGTTTTCATCACCTATAACAACAACAGCACGAAAGCTTAATTTTTTTCCACCTTTTGTTACTTTTGTTACCCGACTAATTTTAATTAACCGTTCAATAAATTTGTTATCATTTAGGTTGTCATTACGGCGGGCTGTTTTTTTTAATTTATTAACTTGTTTTAACTCGGTACTCATAAAATTTATTATTTTTTAATTATTAGTTAAAATTGTAGGCCACCTGCTCGAGCACCATCCGCTAAAGCTTTTATTCGACCATGATATAAGTACGGACCTCGGTCAAACACAATTTTTGTTATATTTTTTTTTCTACTTAATTCTGCTAATTTTTGCCCCATAAGTCTTGACGCATTACATGTTCGACCGTTTTCACTATTAAGCTTAATATCTCTATCTAAAGTCGAACAAGAAACAAGAGTCTTCGACGTTGTATCATCAATTATTTGTGCATAAATATTTTCGTTAGAACGAAAAACAGACAAACGTGGCCGTTCTACAGTTCCTTTGATTAACCCTCTTACACTTTCCCGTTTTAACTTTTTATATTTATCAGGTTTTAATTTCTTATTTTTATTTTTAAGTCTTAATAAAACTCTTTTCGAAAATTTCATAATATACTTTTTTTAGAACTTAGTAATTTTTATTTTTTACCAGATTTTCCAGCTTTACGTAATATTTTTTCACCTTTGTAAAGTATTCCTTTTCCTTTATAAGGTTCAGGTGGACGCCATGCTCTTACTTTCGCTGCAAATAAGCCTAATTGTTCTTTATCGCATGCTTTTATATTAATAGTTGTATTTACAACAACTTCAACACTTATGCCATCTGGAATGTCTATATTAACAGGATGACTAAAACCTAAAGCTAATAGAAGCGATTTTCCTTGAACACTAGCCCTATATCCTACACCCTGTAATGTAAGAGTTATAAGAAATTGTTCTGAAACACCTATAAGCATATTATTTATTAAGGTTCTATATAAGCCATGTAAAGCTTTATTAGCTCGTGTTTCATTTTTTAAATTTATAATTAAAGTACCATCTGTTTCTTCAACTCCAATAATTTCTGGAATCGCTCGTTCTAATGTTCCAAATGTTCCTTTTATTCTTAAAATTGAGTTATCATTTGTAACATCTACAGCCATTGGTATTTTAATTGGTAATTTTCCGATTCGTGACATATTATATATTTACTCCAATTACCAAATATAACATAAAACTTCACCACCAATCCCAAACTCTTTTGCTTTACTATTAGTCATTACTCCTTTTGAAGTTGAAAGAATAGCAACCCCTAAACCATCTAAGACACGGGGTAAAGTTTTTGAATCAGCATAAACGCGTAAACCAGGTTTACTAATTCGTTTAATTTTGTTAATAACTCTTTCTCTAGATTGACCTTTATACTTCAATGAAAGAAGTAAATATTGATAAAGATTTTCACTATAAATTTCAAAATTTTCAATAAACCCTTCTTCTTTAAGAATTGCAGCTATTGCTTTTGACATTTTTGTTGCTGGTATTTCAACAATTTGATGTTTCACCATATTTGCATTTCGTATCCGAGTTAACATATCTGCAATATTATCTGTGACCACTAGTAACTCCTTAATCTCATTTTATTTATTCTTGTGACCAACGTTTACGACGTAAGGTTTTCTTTTTATACCATACTTGATTAATTTCTCCAAAAGAAGAATATTTATCATAATACCCACAATCATTTAATGGGAATCGTAAAAATTTTAATAAGATCATACCATTTAGAACTCGATCAATTGTTTTAGAGCGAGATTTTGGTGTCGATGAATCTAAAACAAGGGTTATACTTAAACCTTGTATTTGATCTACATCATCATATTCAATTTCTGGAAAAATTAATTGTTCTTTTAAGGAAAATGTATAATTACCAGCTTTATCGAAACTTCTAACTGATAATCCACGAAAATCACGAATTTGTGCAAAAGTAAAAAAGATTAATTTAGTAAGGAAATTATACATTTTTTCGCCTCGTAATGTACTTGATAAACCTAATTCCATATTTTCTCGAATTTTAAATCCGGCTACAGCTTTCTTTGCTCTTGTAATTAATGGTTTTTGACCCGTTATTCGGGTAAATTCAATAATACTTTTCTTTAAAATATTAGTGTTTTGGGCAGCTAGACCTAATCCTCGATTAATACTAATTTTTTTAAGTTTTGGAATCGTATGCGGATTCGAAAATAATTCTGGATTACTTTTTCTTAATACAGAATGAATACCATTTTCATATTCTTTTTTTATATTTTCTAATAGACCATATAATTCTGCAATTTCTTCTAAGGAATGTTGACTACGCATATTCTTTATTTAAAATAATTTAAATTAATTTAACATTGGAATGATGAATTGGAGCTTCAAATTGTTTTATTTCTCCAACATCACTTTCAGTATTTGGTTTCATATGTTTAAACTTGAGATTAATACCTTTTACTAAAATTTTTCCAGTGCTACGATAAATTTTAGTAACTTCACCGACTTTGTTTTTATCAAAACCAGAAATAATTTTTACATTATCACCAATTTTAACATGTAGTTTTTTATCGTTTGACATCTATAAAACCTCCGGAGCTAAGGAAACAATTTTAGAATAATTCTTATCTCGAATTTCACGAGCAACAGGACCAAAGACACGTGTACCACGTGGATTATTTTCCATATTTACAATTACAGCTGCATTATCATCAAATCGAATATACATTCCATCCGCTCGACGAATAGTTTTAGATGTCCTTACTATAATCGCTCGAACAACATCTGATTTTTTAATTGGCATATTTGGAATAGCTTCTTTAACAACACCAATAATTGTATCGCCAATTTTTCCATATTTTCGGTTTCCACCTAATAGTCGAATACACATAATTTTTTTTGCGCCTGTATTATCAGCTACAGTTAACATTGTTTGTGGATAAATCATAAAAAGATAATCTTAAGTAATTAACGATGATTTTGAAATAATTTTGGCTACTGACCAACGTTTTTTTTTACTAAGTGGTCGACATTCTCTAACTAAAACTTGATCACCAATATGGCATTCACTCATTTCATCATGAGCTAAATATTTACGTGTTTTGATCATTGTCTTTGAATAAATGGGATGTGGATAACGACTTTCAACTTTTACAACCACAGTTTTTTGCATTTTATTACTGACAACAATACCAATTTTTTCTTTTACAGGCATTTTAAAACTCCTTAAAACTTCTATTTAATTTTTTTATAAGGTTTTGGACAAAATCTTATCTTTTAAAAATTGAACTTTATTTAGTATTTTTTGTTCAACTCCTATAACAGCCAGTAAGAATATACTTGAATAAATAAGTAGAATAATTCTTACATGTGTAATTCCAAGATATAAGTTTATAAAAGCCCAAATTAGATTTTTATTTTGTGAATTAATCTAGAAATTTACTTCTTAAAATAGTTTTTAATATTGCTACCTTTTTTTTGGTAACCTTTATTTGATGAGGTTTAAATGGTTGGCGAGTAGCTTTTTTAAATCGCAAATCAAATAATACTTTTTCCGCCTCTTTCAGCTCTTTAATCAATTCTTGAGTCGACATTGACAGACTATCCTTACTGTTAGAGTTAGATATTTTCATATTTTATTAATTATCGTTTCTAATAATAAATTTTGTTTTGATTGGTAACTTATATGCTGCTAAATTAAAAGCAGCACGTGCAACTTCTTCTGGAACAGAACTAATTTCAAATAAAATCGTTCCAGGTTTTACTGTTGCAACCCAATAATCCACTGCACCTTTACCCGACCCCATCCGTGATTCTGCGGCACGTGCTGTCACAGTTTTATCAGGAAATATACGAATCCATAATGATGCACCACGTTTAGTGTAACGACTAATTGTTCGTCGTGTTGCTTCAATTTGACGTGAAGTAATCCAAGACGGTTCTAAAGCTTGTAATCCATATTTACCAAATGAAATTTCGTTTCCTCGAGTTGCCTTACCTCGCATTCTTCCACGATGGTATTTTCTATATTTTGTTCTTTTTGGACTTAACATAATGAAATTATGATTAATTAATAAATATATCTTTTCGATTTTTTTTTGTTTTTATTATTTTTTTAATATTTCATTTTTAAATAGCCAGACTTTTACACCTAAAATTCCATAAATTGTATTTGCTTCTTTTGTAGCGTAGTCAATATCAGCTCTTAAAGTTTGCAGTGGAACTCGACCTTCTCGAATCCATTCAGTTCTAGCCATTTCTGCACCATTTAATCTACCAGATATCTGAACTTTAATACCATTTACTTCGTTATCTTGAGCACATTTTAAGGCTTCACGGATCGCACGACGAAATGCAACACGATCCTCAAGTTGTTGAACCACAAGGTCTGCGATAAGAGAAGCATTTGAATTAACATTTTTGACTTCTATTACATTAATAGTAATTTGACGATTATTAGGTATAAAATTTTTAATATTAGCTGCTAAAGTTTTAATCTCAGAACCATTATCTCCAACTAATATACCTGGTCTACCTGTCTCAATATTTAATTCAATTTGGTCACCTAATCCATTTCTATTGATATAAATATTTGATATACTTGCGAATTTTGCTAATTTATTAAGATATGTTCTGATCTTATCATCTTCTTCTAATAAATTTGAATAATGTTTAAAATCCGCATACCAAGCTGATCGATGTTCTTGTGTAATACCTAAACGAAATCCCAAAGGATGTGTTTTTTGTCCCATAGAAAAAATCCTTAATTCTTATTTTCTTAACTAATTGATTTTACAACAACTGTAATATGACAAGTTGGTTTTAAAATCTTATAAGCTCGACCTTGGGCACGCGGTCGAATACGTTTTAGTTTTGGTCCTTCATCGGCAAAGATTTCTGAGATGATTAATTTTTTTTTATCTAAATTATAATTATTTTTTGCATTTGCTGCTACAGAATGGACTACCTGCCAAATAGGTGAACCAGCATCATAGGGTAAAAATTCCAATATCATCAATGCTTCTTGATAAGAACGGCCACGAATTTGATCCAAAACTTGTCTTACTTTGTGTGGAGATATCCGCACATATTTTGCTACTGCTTTTACTGATTGACTATTCGACATAATAGATTTTCCTTAATAGTTTTTACATATGTTTGAGGTTTCTAAAGAATCTTTTTTAATGTTGAAATATTATTTTTTCTCTTGAGAAACACTACTTCCGTAAGCTAATTTAATTGTTATATATTCACCTGGTTCTAGATTTTGGAATTTTTGACTCATAAATTTATTATGAATTGAAACTTTATTTATATAAATTTCATAAATCCACATATCAAAAAAATTTATCGACAAATTATTTTGTAAAGAAATTACAATTGAATACAAAGCTTGTAAAAGAAAATCTCGTTCACTCGGATTGGATTTTAAGAGATAAGATATATCGTCACGCACATAATAAAAATGTTTAAATTGAACATTTTGCAAAATTAATTTTGCAAGTGGAGATAACTTTTTTTCAGATTTAACATTAAAAGTTTTAATGTGGAAACTTTTTGGAAAATTTAATGTTAACTCTAATCGTGCCATGGTTAATTTTTCCTTAACGTTTCGTTTTTTTATCAGCTTTAATATGTGATTTAAATGTTCGTGTAGAAACAAACTCGCCTAGTTTATGACCAACTAATTGGTCAGATATAAAAATTGGAACATGTTGTTTCCCATTATATACTGCGATTGTAAAACCAACCATATTAGGTAGAATAGTAGAACTACGTGACCAAGTTGTAATTATATCTTTTTTTCCCTCTGCGTTCATTTTATTAATTTTTTTTAATAAATGGTAAGCAACAAAAGGTCCTTTTTTTAATGATCTTGACATGTTTGAGAATCTTATTAATAAATTTTTTTATAAATTAATTATGAACGTCGTCGAAGGATATAGGCGTTACTTAATTTTTTTGTTTTTCGTGTTTTTTTACCTAACGCCGGTTTACCCCACGGGGTCAACGGTCTAGTACGACCAATTGGAGTTCGACCTTCTCCACCCCCATGCGGGTGATCACAAGCATTCATAACTGAACCGCGAACAGTCGGACGTTTTCCTAACCAACGTGTTCGACCAGCTTTCCCACTTTGAACTAAAAATGCATCATTATTACTTACTTCACCAATTGTTCCAAAGCATTCTTTACGAATTAATCTAATTTCTTTAGATGGTAAACGTAAAGTTACATAATCTCCTTCTTTGGCTAAAACCTTTGCTGATGTTCCCGCAGAACGAACAATTTGTCCTCCTCGATTTGGAATTAGTTCAATATTATGAACCGATGTTCCTAAAGGAATTTCTTCTAAGGGTAAAGTATTTCCAATGTCTAATGAGATTCCTTTTCCAGATAAAATTGTGTCACCAACATTTAAATTATTTGGATGTAGAATATAACGTTTTTCACCATCTTTAAAGTGTACTAATGCGATTCGAGCATTTCTATTTGGATCATATTCAATTGAATTAACAATAGCCGGTATATTATGTTTATTTCGTTTAAAATCAATTATTCGATATTGTTTTTTATGACCCCCACCTCTGTGTCGTATAGTAATAACTCCTCTGTTATTTCTACCTTTATTTCGGTGATTCTTTTTAACTAAGCTTCTTTCTGGTTTATCCGCTGTTATTTCTGAAAAAGATGAAAGGGCTCTATTACGCGTCCCTGGTGTATATGATTTATAAAGACGAATACTCATAAACTTGATTAATTTATATAATTGTTAATTTTCTTCTGCAAATAAGTTTATTGTATCGCCTTCTGATAACGTTACAATGGCTTTTTTATAATGTGATTTCCAACCCAGATTTTGCCCGATTCGTTTTTTCTTTTTTGGTAAATGAGCTGTATTAATTTTTATGACTTTAACATTAAATAAATATTCAATTGCAGCTTTAATTGTTGGTTTATCAGATTTAGGGTTTACAACAAAACTATATTGATTGTTAGCTAATAATCTTGTGGCTTTATCCGTAATAATTGGATACTTTATAATACTCATATTAGTATCATTAAGGGCTGAAGAATTAATCACAATAAATCTCCTTTATATCATTGACTGCTAATGGTGTTAATAAAATTTGTTTTGCTTTTAATAAACTTAAACTATTTAAATTTGATGCAGAAATTAATTCAACAGTTTTTAAATTTTGAGTTGATAATTTTAAAGAAGAAGTTTTTTTAGAAACGACTAATAAAATTTTTTGATTTAAATCTAAATTATAAGTTTTACAAAGTTCGCAAAAAACTTTTGTTTTAGGCTCATTAATTAATGATTCTAATTCACCAATTACTGAGATATTATTTCTTTTATTGTATAACAAAGTCTGTAATGCTAAATTACGTTCTTTTTTATTTAATTTTAAACTAGTTGTTTTCGGTTTCGGACCAAAGGTAACACCCCCACCTCTCCATAATGGAGAACGGCTTGATCCTGCTCGGGCCCTACCCGTTCCTTTTTGTTGCCAAGGTTTTTTACCTCCCCCACGAACCTCACTTCTAGTTTTTGTTGATACACTTCCTTGTTTTTGTGAAAGTTTATGTCTTAAAATATCTCTATGGATTAAATAATTTCCTGAATCCTCTAATATATTAAGTTTGAAATTATATTTGTCAGATGAGATTTGACCATTTGAATCTAATGAATTATATTCGATACTTTTTTGAACCGTCATATAGTATTTTTCCTAATGTTCATTTATTTAATAATATTTTTTATGCATTATTTTGAGGGAACAATACTAAGTAAATTTCCAGGTTTCCCAGGAACAGCTCCTTTAACAACTAAAATATTCTCATCGTTATTTACTTGAACGATTTTTAATTTTTTAATGTTTGTCATTTTATTACCAAGTTGACCAGCCATTTTTTTACCTGGTAAAACACGTCCTGGTGATGTCCCCATACCAATTGACCCCGGAGCTCTATGATTCTTAGAGCCATGAGTCATAGGACCTCTTGCGAAATTATGGCGTTTTTGAAGACCGGAAAAACCTTTTCCGATGCTTTTTCCTGTAATATTTATTAATTGTCCTGCAACAAATGATTCAACATTTAGAACTTGTCCAACATTGAAATCAGCAGGATCATTCACACGAAATTCTTTTAAATATTTTAAAGGTTGAATATTTGACTTTTGTAAATGACCTAATTGAGGTTGAGTTAACGATTTTGTTGCTACGTTCCCATAACCAACCTGAATTGCATTATACCCATCATTTAATGTAGTTTTAACTTGTGTGATTATACAGGGACCAACTTTTAAAATAGTAACTGGAATAATATTCCCTGATTCATCAAATATTTGGGTCATTCCAATCTTGTTTCCTAATAAACCTAAAGACACAATATTTTTCTCCAAAAAATACTTCTATATATATTAATATTGATAGAACTTAACTATATTAAAGCTATAAATAATTAGTTTGATAATTATAACTAGCAAACTATTTTATAACTCTAAAAAAATCAAAACATTTTGTCCATATAAGACATATATACAATGTTATAATTTTTTAGTAAATAATACAACAATATCTAACCAATATTGAAACATTACTTAAGATATAATATTATTATAGCTTTTGTCAAATAATGTACTTATTTATTTATCGATATGGTGTATACTAGATAATAGTAAACATAAATTTATAGAAAATTAGATAGTTATATGAATAAAGTAGTAGGAATTGACTTAGGAACAACAAATTCTGTAGTTGCTGCTATCGAAGGGGGACAACCTACCGTAATCACGAATGCGGAAGGTTTTCGAACAACACCATCAATTGTAGCTTATACAAAGAAAGAAGAATTATTAGTTGGCCAACTTGCTAAACGTCAATCGGTGGTTAATGCAGAAAATACATTTTTTTCAGTTAAACGATTTATAGGTTGTAAAGCAGATGAAGTTTCTGAAGAATCTAAAGAATTACCATATAAAGTAATTAAAGATAACAATGGAAATATTAAAATTAAATGTTCTTCCTTAAATAAAGATTTTAGTCCGGAAGAAATTTCAGCACAAGTTATACGAAAATTAATTACTGATGCAAAAGAATATTTAGGACAAGATGTCACAAAAGCTGTCATTACCGTACCTGCTTATTTTAATGATTCTCAACGTCAAGCAACAGTTGATGCTGGTAAAATTGCTGGTATCGAAGTGTTAAGAATTATTAATGAACCTACAGCAGCTTCTTTAGCTTATGGTTTAGATAAAAAACAAAATGAGACCATTTTAGTTTTTGATTTAGGTGGTGGCACATTTGATGTTTCGGTTTTAGAAGTTGGTGATGGTATCTTTGAAGTATTATCAACAGCTGGTGATACAAATTTAGGTGGTGATGATTTTGATAAAGCTTTAGTTCGTTGGTTAGTGGAAGATTTTCAAGCAAAACATGGAACTAACTTAACGAAAGATATTCAAGCTTTACAACGTTTAACTGAAGCTGCTGAAAAAGCCAAAATGGAATTATCAAATGTTGATAAAACAACAATTAATTTACCATTTATTACAGCAGATAAAACCGGTCCAAAACATATTCAACAAGATTTAACGCGTGATAAGTTTGAGGCGTTATGTAAGAATCTAATTGATCGTTGTCGTATTCCTGTTGAAAAAGCATTAAAAGACGCAAAATTAGATAAATCAGGAATTAATGAAGTTGTATTAGTGGGTGGTTCAACTCGAATTCCAGCAATTCAACAACTAGTAGAGTCATTAACTGGTAAAAAACCAAATAAATCAGTGAATCCAGATGAAGTTGTTGCTATTGGAGCAGCAATTCAAGCAGGTATTTTAGCTGGTGAAATAACAGATATTTTATTGTTAGATGTTACTCCACTATCACTTGGTGTTGAAACTGTCGGAGGGATTATGACAAAACTTATTTCCCGAAATACAACAATTCCTGTTAAGAAATCAGAATTATTCTCAACTGCAGCAGATAATCAAACAAACGTAGAAATTCATGTATTACAGGGAGAAAGAGAAGTTGTTAGTGGAAATAAAAGTTTAGGAAACTTTAAATTAGAAGGAATTCCAGAAGCTCCAAAAGGGCGGCCACAAATTGAAGTAACATTTGATATTAATGTAGATGGATTATTATCTGTAACTGCTAAAGAAAATGAATCAGGAAAGGAACAGACTGTAACAATCCAAGGCAGTTCTAACTTATCCGAAAGTGATATTGAGACTATGTTAGAGGAAGCAGAAAAATATGCGTCAATTGATAAAGAACAAAAAGAAAAAACTGAACTAATGTTAACTGCGACAACTTACTGTCAAACAGTAGAAGATAAAATTAAGAACGATGAACTAATTAACTGTACCGAAGATGAGAAAAAAGAAATACAATCTACAATAATTAATCTTCGTGAAATATTATTAAATAATAATGAGTCTTCTGAATCAATTAAAAAATCATTTGAACAACTACAAAAACTATTACAAGGAAAATTAAACTAATGGAAAAAATGTAAAGAACTATATTTTTATTTCTTTACATTTTTTCTTAATATTTATTTGTTATAGATCTTTTTTAATTTATTTTTTTTTAACTAGTTCTATATCATCAACAATAATACATTCTGTTGTTAAAATCATACTAGCTATTGATGTTGCATTTTGTAATGCGGAGCGAGTTACTTTTGCAGGATCAACTACACCTTCATCGTACATATTTCCAAATATATTTTTGGCAGCATTATAGCCTATTTCAAATTCTTGTTCTTGAACTTTTCCAACAATAACAGGTCCATTAATACCTGCGTTTTCAGCAATTCTTTTTAATGGGGCAACAATTGCACGTGAAATAATAAGAGCACCAATTAATTCATCTTCTTTTAGATTATTTTTTGCCCATGTTACTAAATTTTCTGATAAGTGAGTTAAGGTTGACCCACCGCCAGGTACAATTCCCTCTTCAACTGCTGCACGTGTTGCATTTATAGCATCTTCTAACCGTAATTTTTTATCTTTCATTTCAGTTTCTGTTACTGCACCTACACGAATAACAGCAATTCCCCCTGAAAGTTTGGCAATACGGTCTTGTAATTTTTCTTTTTCGTAACCAGTTTCGGCAATATTAACTTGCTTACGTAATTGCTCACAGCGAGCTTTAATATTTTCAATTTCTAAACCATCACCAACAATGGTTGTTGTATCTTTATTGACTATGATTCGTCTTGCTTGACCTAATAAATTTAATTGAATATTATCTAAACTTAATCCTGCATCTTGAGTAATAACAGTGCCCCCAGTTAAAACAGCAATATCTTGTAACATTAACTTTCTTAATTCTCCAAATCCTGGGGCACGAATCGCTACAACATTTACAATACCACGTAATTTATTCAAAATTAGAGTCGCTAACGCTTCTTTTTCAACATCTTCAGCAATAATTAATAAAGGACGCTTTGTCTTAGTAATTTGTTCTAAAATTGGTAACAGATCTTGTTGAACTAATGTAATCCTTTTATCAGTTAACAAAATATAGGGATTATCATAAGATACTTCCATTTTCTCTGTATCAGTTATAAAATACGGTGATATGAATCCTTTTTCTAATTTCATACCTTCTGTAATTTCTAATTCAGTAACAATTCCTTTACCTTCTTCTAATGAAATTACACCTTCTTTACCAACTTTTCCTAATGCATCCGCTATTAAAGCTCCAATAACATCATCATTACCAGCTGAAATTGATGCTACTTGTTTAATTGATTGAATATCTTCGACTGGTTTCGCAAATTCATTTATTTGCATAACTAAATATTGGGTAGCTTTTTCCATCCCTAATTTTATTGAAATTGGGTTTGCTCCGGCTGCCACATTTTTTAATCCTTCTTTAACCATCGCATAAGCAAGAACAGTTGCAGTGGTAGTACCGTCCCCGGCCACATCATTTGTTTTTGCAGCTGCTTGTCGAATTAAAGAAACACCTGTATTTTCAATATGATCTTCTAATTTAATTTCTTTTGCAATTGTTACACCATCATTAACAATTTGTGGTGAACCATAGGTTTTTTCCAAAACAACATTACGTCCTTTTGGACCTAAAGTTATAGAGACAGCCTCTACCATTATTTCCATTCCACGTTCCAAAGCACGTCGTGCATTATCTTGATATAATATTTTCTTTGCCATAAAATCAAATTTCAATAAATTTACAATACTACGTTTATAACTGTAAAATAAAATCTGACAATTCGGCAAGTTAAATTTTTAATTTTGTTAAAATTTTTTTGTGTAAAAGCTTTACTAAAAAGAATACTAACTAGTATTATTGTAGAGTAATATAGTTTGGGCTTGTAGCTCAGTGGACTAGAGCACGTGGCTACGAACTACGGTGTCAGGGGTTCGAATCCCTTCTTGCTCAATAAATAAAACTTTATTTAGAACACTTAAATAAACATTAATTAATTGAATTACTATATTACTTTACTGGGGTGTCGCCAAGTGGTAAGGCTGTGGACTTTGACTCCGCCATTCGTAGGTTCGAATCCTGCCACCCCAGTTTGTATACTTATTTCTTTAAATATATAATAAAGAGGATAGAGAAAAAATATATATTTCATAAAAAACCATGCTAGCTCATATTCAATTTATAAAAGGTATAAATGAAAAAATTTTACCCGATATCCGCCTAACTCGCTCAAGAGATGGTAGTACTGGGACAGCAACATTTCGTTTTAAAAATTCAAATATTTTAGATAAAAGTTTAACATTAACCGGTGAAATCACTGGTATGTATATGATTGATAAAGAAGGCGTGCTAGAAACCCGTGATATAAGTGTTAATTTTGTTAATGGAAAACCACAAGCGATTGAATCCATTTATATTATGAAAAGCTCTCAGGATTGGGAAAGATTTATGAGGTTTATGGAACGATACGGAGAAAGTAATGGTTTAGTTTTTACAAAAGCGTAAAATTTATAGCAGTTTATTATTAAAAGTTTATTTCTATGGATTATTACTTTGGGGTTTTTTGTTAAGTTATCATCTTATGTGCTCAGCCAAAGATACAAAAATGTGCTTCCAATTTAGCCATTTATTCTAATCAAAAAATTATTTAACAATATCATTTGTTAAATAATTTTTTGAACTTTTTACTTCTATTTAAATAACGGGTTAGAGGTATTACTAGTAACTATAGTAATTCTTTTATATAAGAATATAAATAAATATTCTAGGACTCATATTATTATTATTATTAATTAAACTTATTTAATGTATTTGCTCAGAAATTCTTTATTTTTTAGACATAATTAAATAAATAAGATTATAAACAATCTTATTTATTTGTACTAATTTTTTGAATCTTGACGATTTTTTCATATAATTATTTGATAGTATTTAAAATAAGAATTTTTATTATGTCAAATACTATACTTTTTTAACCCCCCCCAACAATAGTAACTATTTCAATTTTGTCTTTATCATTAATAAAAATTGTCTTCCAATTCTCTTTCGGGCAAATAAAATGGTTATACTCTAGAACTAAAAGAAAAGAATTGTAATTAAAATACTCGATTATATTTAACAAATTAATAACTTTATCGCTAAAAAACTCTTCCCCGTTTAAAAAAAATTTCTTTGTTTCTTTCATATTAAAAATTTTAAAAATATACTATTTTGTTAATTACCTAGACGTAAGTTAATATAACTTGGTATAGTGTAGTTGGTAAATAGTTTGGCGGGTGTAGCCAAGTGGTTAAGGCAGTGGGTTGTGATTCCATCATTCGCCGGTTCAAGTCCGGTCACTCGCCCTACTTCAAACATTTAAAAATAAAAAGTAAGAAAAATCAAATATATAAAATATAGATATACTATTTTATGTCACGTTATAGAGGACCAAAATTACGCATTACAAGAAGATTAGGGAAATTACCAGGATTAAC